CACATATCCCCGATCATGAGACATATAATTGTCACTATAAATAAGAACCATAATGCCAACACTTGTGATTAATATTGACATAATAGAAGTCAGTGGATCAACCAAGTAGCCAAACTCTAAAGAAAAACCATTATTGATGGTCCAAGACCATACAGATTGATAGGCAGAATTGTTATTTAGTTGCTGAATAAAGAAATGGGCTGAAAAAAGCATAACTATACTTAATAATAAAACACTCGGAAAAGCCCACATACGGCGAAGATTTTTGGTTGCCGTTGGAAAAAGTAGAAGTCCTGCTCCTATTAACATAGGAACTGGAAGTGGAATGAACGGTATGATCCATGAATATTGATATGTATATTCCATAAAAAAAAAAAAAAATTATAAAAATTATCTTAATTAATTGTTTCTCATTCACCGGTTCTTATTTCTTTTGAAAACGATCGATTAATAAAAAAAATTAAGATATATAAAATAAAACTTAATATAGAATTTTCCAGCCTTAATTATTAGGAATCTTTTTAATATTGAATTGAATTGTTAATATGAAATTTAAAATTTTAAGTAAAATTTTATGAAGATAAAAACTAAAAATTGCATTTTCGGTCTAATTATTACGTATTAAAATAATTTTTTTATATCTATAGAGCAAGGATAAATAATGACAGCAAAAACAGTATTTTATACGAATCATAGGAACCAAAACTTGACTCATAAAACCTATTTCCCATAAAACAAAACCTATTTATTGCAGTTTGGTTGGATTATTTTATTCCCAATCATTAACGAATTCATTTTAGAACAAATTGATTGTCTTCCATTACAATTACAATAAAAGCTATTTGTAGGAAATGCTATCCCACACTTTTTTTATGTAAAATAAAAACGGAGGGGCCAATAAAACGGCTTTTAGAAAGTTTTTTGTATATTTTAATCGATTAACTATATAGGCTCATTCGAATTTGAAAATTAAGTGTACTTTTTCTTCGAACTTGACCAATTTAATTAATATAATAGAAAAAGAAAAATTATTAAAGTTTTTTTAGGAGAGGTATTGGGTTTTTAAACCTTTGGTTATTCGATGTATTTTATTACATGTAAGAGTGTAACATGACAAAAAAAGAAAGCAAACACGCAACCCCTTTGTTTGTATTTTTTTTTTATTTTAATTTGATTTTATCAACTTCAATCTATTCTATTTGGCATAGTAGATCTTATTGTTCTTAGTAATATTTTAGACGATTTTTCCATAGACCTGGGGAGTGTAATTTAGAGAAAAACTAGATAGAGATATAGTAAAGAACAATTGATTTTGAACAATAGATGTCTTTCACATCCAACCGACGAACCTATTATCATTTTTTAATGGCAGTTCCAAAAAAGCGCACCTCTAGTTCAAAAAAACGTATTCGTAAAAATTGTTGGAAAAGGAAGGGGTATTGGGCAGCATTGAAAGCTTTTTCGTTAGCGAAATCTCTTTCTACCGGTAGCTCAAAAAGTTTTTTTTATGTGACAAATAAATAATAAACCAATAGACTAAATAATCTGAATCGGTCTAATTCGAAAAACAGTCTAATTTTTGTTAGAATTTTATTTATTTATAAGTTTTTTTTTTCTAAAATGGAGAAGTTATCAAAATAATATAAAATAATATTATAATAAAATAATCTAAATTACTATTTTTTTTTCATTTAATAAAACAAAAAGATTTCCCTTCTCTAATGTTTTAACCTGATCAATAACAATATTAAATTGAATTCATTTTGTTTTTTTAGTAGAAATAAGAATTCGGTTGTCTACTGAATTTCAAAAATGAATGGTATTCTTTTGTTTGAAAAAAGAATAAACGCAAGCACAAGGTTTCACCTTTGGTTTTGGTAGGCTTTATCATTTTCAAGATGGGGATTCTCACCTTCCCCATCGACTTGACTCGATAATCCATTTTTCTTTTTAGTTCTATCCATGGATTGAAGTCAAAATTATCTAGTTACAAACGTTCCGTTTTATTTTCAGGAGACTGTAGAGTAATAAACTACGAAACGAAAAATCCCGTTCCGTTGTTAGTTAAGTTAAAAAAACGGATACCCTAAAATGAAAATAATAAATAAATAATAAACAAAACGATTTGAAACAAACTTTTAGTCATCAATTTGAATGTTTCCTAAAAAAATATTGAATTAACCGCCTCAATCTCGACGATTGAATAAAAATAGGTTATTATGATTTCGAATAAGCCGCTATGGTGAAATCGGTAGACACGCTGCTCTTAGGAAGCAGTGCTAGAGCATCTCGGTTCGAGTCCGAGTGGCGGCATGGCTTTTTCTAAAAGAGTAAGCCCTATAATGAATTCAATTCCCGATTTCAATTCCTATAATTGAGGCTCCCCGTTTTTAATAATTTTTATGATATTTTCAACTTTAGAGCGTATATTAACTCATATATCCTTTTCAATCATTTCAATTGTAATTACAATTCATTTGATAACTTTATTAGTCGATGAAATCATAGGACTATATGATTCATCAGAAAAGGGGATGATAGCTACTTTTTTCTGCATAACAGGATTGTTAGTTACTCGTTGGATTTATTTTGGGCATTTACCATTAAGCGATTTATATGAATCATTAATTTTTCTTTCGTGGGGTTTTTCCATTATTCATATGATTCCGTATTTTAAAAAACAAAAAAACCATTTAAGCGCAATAACCGCGCCAAGTGCTATTTTTACCCAGGGTTTCGCTACTTCGGGTCTTTTAACTGAAATGCATCAATCCGCAATATTAGTACCTGCTCTCCAATCCCATTGGTTAATGATGCACGTAAGTATGATGGTATTGGGCTATGCAGCTCTTTTGTGTGGATCATTACTATCACTAGCTCTTCTAGTCATTACATTTCGAAAATTCATAAGGATTTTTAGTAAAAGCAATAATTTATTAACTGAGTTATTTTCCTTTGGTGAGATTCAATACGTGAATGAAAGAAACAATGTCTTACAAAACACTTCTTTGATTTCTTCTCAGAATTATTACAGGTATCAATTAATTCAACAATTGGATCGATGGAGTTATCGTATTATTAGTTTGGGGTTTATCCTTTTAACCATAGGTATTCTTTCGGGAGCAGTATGGGCTAATGAAGCATGGGGATCCTATTGGAATTGGGATCCAAAAGAGACTTGGGCATTTATTACTTGGACCGTATTTGCGATTTATTTACATATTCGAACAAATAAAAATTTTGAAAGTGTAAATTCTGCAATTGTGGCCTCAATGGGCTTTTTTATAATTTGGATATGCTATTTTGGAGTTAATCTATTAGGAATAGGGTTGCATAGTTATGGTTCATTTATATTACTATCTAATTGAATTGAATAAAGTACTTGACAACTAGAAGCATAGGACAGCATACCTATATATATGAAAACCATCAAGAACCATTTGAATCATTCTATTTCCATTACTTGATTCAAATGGTTCTCAAAATATCAAAAATATCTGGTTATATGGTTATAATAGAATTCCAATTTTTTATTTAACTTAAGAGCAGAAAAAGACTTTTTTTATTGTACAATGAACGATTTTAAAAATCATCGTATTTTATATTTTGGTTTATTCACAAAAACTATCTATAAAAATAATTCGATATAATAGCTTCGACCTTGTCAACTGATAATGCGAAAACGAAATCGGGATAAATACCAATACCTATTACAGGTAAAAGGATAGAAATCGAAACAAATAACTCTCGCGGTCCAGAATCAAAAAAATAAGAGTTGGGGGCATTAAAAAGCTTGTATCCATAGAACATCTGGCGTAACATAGATAATGAATAAATAGGAGTTAATATCATTCCAATTGCCATTACAAAAGTAATTAATACTTTTGTCATTAAAAGATATTTTTGGCTAGTAAGTATTCCAAAAAAAACTATCAATTCGGCAACAAAACCGCTCATGCCCGGTAATGCAAGCGAAGCCATTGATAAGATACTGAAAGTCGTGAATATTTTTGGAATTGCGATAGCCATTCCGCCCATTTCGTCGAGATAAACAAGTCGTATTCTATCATAACTCGTTCCGGCCAAGAAAAAAAGCGCAGCGCCAATAAATCCGTGAGAAATTATTTGTAAAACGGCCCCATTGAGCCCTGTATCGCTTATGGAACCAATTCCTATAATTATGAAACCCATATGAGATACAGAGGAATAGGCTATTCTTTTTTTTAAATTACGCTGACCGGGAGATGTTGAAGCTGCATAGATTATTTGAATTGTGCCTACTATCATCAACCAGGGAGAAAATATAGAATGGGCATGGGGTAATAATTCCATATTGATCCGAACCAATCCATACGCTCCCATTTTTAATAAGATTCCGGCTAAAAGCATACAAGTACTATAATGTGCCTCTCCATGGGTGTCTGGTAACCATGTGTGTAAGGGTATGATCGGTGATTTGACAGCAAAAGCAATAAGAAATCCAATATAGAATATTATTTCTAGTGCTACAGGATACGATTGATTAGCTGATGTTTCAAAATTTAATGTCGGCTCATTGGAACCATATAAACCAATACCTAGAACTCCCATTAATAAAAAAATGGAACCTCCGGCAGTGTACAAAATAAATTTTGTAGCTGAATACAAACGTTTCTTTCCCCCCCACATCGATAGAAGTAGATAAACGGGAATTAATTCTAACTCCCACATGATGAAAAAAAGTAAAAGGTCTTGAGAAGAAAAGGGTCCTATTTGACCGCTATACATTGCTAACATTAGGAAATGAAATAGTCGGGAATCTCGAGTAACGGGCCAAGCCGCTAAAGTAGCTAAAGTTGTGATAAATCCTGTCAGTAAAATGGGTCCTATAGAAATTCCATCTATTCCCAACCTCCAGTAAAAATCAAAAAAATTGATCCATTTATAATTCTCCGTTAGTTGCATTAACGGATCATCCAATTGGAAATGATAACCGAATGCATAGGTTGTTAGAAGGAGTTCGAGTATACATATACATATAGTATACCACCTTATTACCTTATTTCCTCTATGAGGAAGAAAGAAAATTAAGGAACCCGCGGATATTGGCAAAACTACAATTAGCGTTAACCAAGGAAAATTATTCATGGTAAAAACAAAAATAAACTTGGACCAGAAAAACCCGTGCTCGAAATAAATATATTTTGAGCGCGGGTTTTTGTCGGTAAGGGTAAAAAAATCAAATGTATTCGAGTAGGGTTTTCTGGAACGTATTAATAAGCTAGACCCATACTTCGAGTTGTTTCATGCCATAAATAAACGCGAACACTCAAGAAATCCGTTGGGCAGGCGGATTCACATCTCTTACAACCAACACAGTCCTCTGTTCTTGGAGCAGAAGCTATTTGCTTAGCTTTACATCCGTCCCAAGGTATCATTTCTAATACATCGGTTGGGCAGGCTCGCACACATTGAGTACACCCTATACACGTATCATAAATCTTTACTGAATGTGACATTGAATCTATAAATTTTTGAACGTCAGAAATTTTCGATCTAGTAAACTTGTAAATGACTCATATATTTAGACACCAGATGAATCAATAATTTACCAGAAATTTGGAAACAATCTACTTCTGGATCGACTCATGCGATAGAGCCAAGATACTTTGATTTCTTACATTTTTGAAAACATGGATTAGATTTAATGTATGGTCATTTAATTCGAATTTATGAATATTAAAATTTCAATGATTAATACAATACTACTTATTCAACAAATTCGATTGATTGATACGAGTGGATTTTCTGTTACGATAAATTGACGAAACAATAGCCGGTCCAATAGCTGCTTCAGCGGCGGCAATAGCTATAACAAAAATTGAGAAAACATTTCCTTTTAATTGCCGACTATCAAAAAAATCAGAAAATGTTACGAAATTTATATTAACCGCATTCAGTATAAGTTCAAGACACATAAGGGCTCTAACCATATTTCGGCTCGTGATCAATCCATAGATACCGATAGAAAATAAGTAGGCACTCAAAACAAGTACATGCTCGAGCATCATTGACTAACTCCTTATCAATTTTGATTCATTTCAATATGAACTGAACAACAATTCAACAGATTCAATTGACTAGAATATAAAGTCCGGAACAAAAGAATATATTGTATTGGTAATAGATTAAATAAAAGAATTTCTATTTTGGGTTTTAGACATAACCAATACCGATTTAAAAATTGAAGATAAAAAAATGTAATAACACAGAACAGAATTGAATTTGGATTACTGTTGCTAATTCTAGAGATTTATTACTGGCGCGCTACGGCAATTGCGCCTATCAAAGCGACTAAAAGAATTATCGAAATGAATTCAAATGGAAGAAAAAAATCTGTTGATAAATGAATTCCAATTTGTTGACTATTACTTATCAAATCTTGCTCTATAATCTGGTTTGATCTTGTAGTCCAAATAATCCCGTACCATGACGTATCTGTAATAGTAACCATTAGTAAAAAAAAAATACTTGTACAAACTGGCAAAGTAAACCCGTCCCCAACAGTCCAAAGATGAAAATCTTTGTAATATTCTGAACCATTCATGAACATCACAGCAAATACAATTAAAACATTTATAGCTCCCACGTAAATAAGAAGTTGTGCAGCAGCTACAAAATAGGAGTTTAATAGAATATAGAATAAGGATATACAAACAAGAACCAGTCCCAATGAAAAGGCGGAATAAATGGGGTTGGTAAATAATACCACACCTATACCTCCTAGTATAAGACCCGATCCCAGAAAGACTAAAAGAAAATCATGTATTGGTCCAGGCAAATCCATTATATGTAAAATAAGAGATAAATAAATCAAAATGTTTTTCATGACCTTATTGAGACCCGACCAGAATTTTTTTTTCTAATTTTTGAGAAATTCCTAATTAAATCCTAAGGGATGTGACTACATGTAGGTACAATTATTGGGCTAATTTTATTCTTTATCTGAAGGAGTAGTTCTAATCCGAAACTTTAGATTTCGAAATATATACAGATATATTAATTAATAGATTAATAGATTTTCAATCCAAATTAAGACTTGGTTCTTACCAACCAATCAATACTTGGAATTTGTAGTTATTGACCAAACAAAACGAAAAAACCCCTCATTTCTTTAAATTAGATCAAAACCGAACCTTAGTATTGTTAAAGTAATTGGAAATTATTCTTTAATTAAGAGATTTACTTATTTTTTATTTGAGGCGAATTAAAAATTGTTCTAATTGTATAATCGTCAATTACGGACATTGGTAAACGACCCAAAGCAATTTGATTATAATTTAATTCGTGACGATCATAAGTAGAAAGTTCATATTCTTCAGTCATTGATAAACAATTTGTTGGACAATACTCAACACAATTACCACAAAATATACAGATTCCGAAATCAATACTGTAATTAAGTAATCGTTTCTTACGAATATCCGTTTCCAATTTCCAATCAACAACGGGTAGATCTATAGGACATACGCGAACACATACTTCACAAGCAATACATTTATCAAATTCAAAATGAATTCGACCACGGAAACGCTCCGCGGTGATTAATTTTTCATAAGGATATTGAATAGTTACGGGTAAACGATTTGCGTGAGATAAAGTAATCATGAAACTTTGACCAATGTACCTTGCAGCCCGTACTGTTTGTTGACCATAATTCATGAACCCAGTTACCATAGAAAACATATCGTGAATATATATATATGAATAATTTTATGTTTGTTTATTTCTCTTGGTTGAGACAAGTTGTGAATATAGAATATTCCTTTACAGCGAAAAGAGTTGGAAAGAAGTTGTTAATAATAGATTACCGAGCGAGATAGGTAAAAGAAATTTCCATCCAAGATTTAAGAGTTGGTCCATTCTTAGCCTCGGCAAAGTCCATCTTGTTGTGATAGGAATGAACAAGAACAAATAAGTTTTAGCTAATGTAATAAAGATACCAATTGTCGCTCCAAAGACTCCACCCATTTGATTTATTTCAAAAAACTCAGAAACATATATGTCCGGAATAGAGATATTCCAACCTCCCAAGTAAAGAACTGTTACAAATAATGAAGAAACTAATAGGTTTAGATAGGAAGCAACATAAAATAAACCGAATTTTATACCCGAGTATTCGGTTTGATAACCTGCTACTAATTCTTCTTCTGCTTCTGGTAAATCAAAAGGTAATCTCTCACATTCTGCTAGGGAAGAGATGAGAAAAATGATAAACCCTATAGGCTGACGCCACAAATTCCACCCCCCCAAACCGTATTTTGATTGCGCCTCAACTATATCAATTGTACTTGAACTGTTAGATAATCATAGTCGGTGATACCATCACTGTTACCATCGCTATTACAGAACCGTACATGAGATTTTCACCTCATACGGCTCCTTGAAGGCCATAAATAAATCTAAGGGCCGGGTAAGTTTTATTTTGATTTTATTTTATCTTGATATGTTTGTAGGATGAATAAGATCAAACTTTATTGGACGGTCCAAAATTAGACCAATTGAATTCTGTCTGTTATAATTATTTAGTTTTTTATTTAATTAATTATTATTTTAAGAATTAAATAAAAAAAAAACACAAAGTACTTCTGAATTGATCTCACCCCTTCTTTAATAATTTTAATTCTTCTTTGTTGAGTAATAACTTAATTCTTCAATAAAATACTTCTTGTAGAAATATAAATAACCCGTCTTTTTCACTTAAAAAAAATTCCATATTAATTCATGAATTATGATACAAATTCTATATATATGAATATGGGTATGGAAAAAGATAAAAAATATTTTTTTTTCGTTCCTATTCTTCTTTCTATTTCTGAGAAAAAGAGGGCGTACAAAATAAAGTAAAGGTTTTTTCGTTCCCAATAGTTATGTATTTAATCGGTGGATAGGAGCATACTCTGGATTGGAATCGTGCCTTGGGGAGTACTGCCTAATAATTTCTACCAACTTTAAGCCCCAATTAGTATTCTTTGTTTGTATATTATGTCAAAATGTGCTTTTGGGTAATTTACATAATTTCCATTACAAATCCGTTACATATCTTGGTGTTTCTAACCATCCACACGTTTTTGTTCAACCCCCCGTTATGATAATACGTGTATGGTAATACATACAAATGATAGTGAAAACTCAATACGGTGGATCTTTTGAGCCCGCTTCAAGTCAGGATGACTAATCAACCAATCTTGGGGTAAACGGTTTTTTATGTTTATTTCCGCTTAACTCTTTAACTCTTATACATGGAAAATGAGACTCAATCTTTTTACTGCGAATTTATATATTCTAAATTATCGTATTTATTATTTATATATTATATATAAGCTGTTTTCTTTCACTCATATAACTATTTGATTTAATTCTTCAATCCGAAATCCGAATAATTAATAAAAAAAAAATGAAGATATCTACTCTACTCAATTCATTCCACCACTTTCCTAGAAAGAAAGAATAAAGAAAAGTTTATGTCTATATATCAACGAATCGCACGTAGAGATATGGATAACACACATAAAGTTAATGGTATTTCATAACTAATCGATTGAGCAGCAGCTCGTAGACCACCTAAAAAGGAATATTTATTATTTGACCCGTATCCTGACATAAGAAGTCCAATGGGAGCAATACTTGAAATGGCAATCCATAAAAAAACACCAATATTGAGATCCGCTAAAACAAGGCGATAACCAAACGGAACTACTAAATAGCTTACTAAAATTGATATAACTGCTATGGATGGACCGATACTGAATAAACGAGTATCCCCTCTAGATGGAAAAAGATTTTCTTTGAAAAGAAGTTTTGTCCCATCTGCTAGAGCTTGAAGAACTCCCAAAGGGCCGGCGTATTCAGGTCCAATACGTTGTTGTATTCCCGCGGATATTTCTCTTTCTAACCATACAATTACCAGTACGCCTATTGTGATTCCCAATACAAGAGTCAAAATAGGAATGAATAACCATATAATTCCATAGACCTCTTTTAAGAATTCCAATCTAGAAAAAGAATCGATATCTTGTACTTTTGGTGTATCAATTATCATTTCAACGATCAACTTCTCCCATAATGATATCTATACTACCTAGTATTGTCATAATATCAGCCAATTTCATTCTTTTAACTAACTGAGGAAGAATTTGCAAATTAATAAAACCCGGCGGTCGAATTTTCCATCTCCAAGGAAAACCACTCCGATCCCCTATCAGAAAAATCCCCAATTCTCCTTTTGGGGCTTCGACTCTCACGTAAAGTTCTTGTTTCGGCAATTCAAATGTAGGAGAAGGTTTTTTACTAATAAAACGATATTCAAAATCATTCCATTCTGGATTCCCTTCTCTATCAAAGTATCGGATTTCTAAATTCTCATATGGTCCCCCCGGAATTCCTTCGAGAGCCTGTTGAATAATTTTTATGGATTCTACCATTTCACCAATTCGGACTAGATAACGAGCCAATGAATCTCCTTCTTTTTGCCACTGTACTTCCCAATCAAATTCGTCGTAACACTCATACTGATCAACTTTACGAAGATCCCATTGTATTCCGGACGCTCGCAGCATTGGTCCCGATAAACCCCAATTTATTACTTCCTCTCGACCAATAATGCCTACCCCCTCGACTCGTTCTAAAAAAATGGGATTGCGTGTAATAAGTTGTTGATATTCAGCAACCCTTGTTAAAAAATAATTGCAGAAATCCAAACATTTATCTATCCAGCCATGAGGTAGATCAGCCGCTACTCCCCCGATCCGAAAATAATTATGCATCATTCTCATACCGGTGGCAGCTTCGAATAGATCATATACTAATTCTCTTTCTCTGAAAATATAGAAAAAAGGAGTCTGTGCACCAATATCCGCCATAAAAGGACCGAGCCATAACAGATGAGAAGCTATACGACTCAACTCCAACATAATTATTCTGATATAGCTGGCTCTTTTAGGTACTTGAATATTTCCCAGCTGTTCCGGTCCATTTACCGTTATTGCTTCTGTGAACATAGTAGCTAAATAATCCCAACGTGTTACATAAGGCAAATATTGTATAATTGTTCGGTTTTCCGCAATTTTTTCCATCCCTCGATGTAAATAACCCAATATTGGTTCACAGTCAATAACATCTTCACCATCGAGAGTAATGATAAGTCGAAGAACACCATGCATTGATGGATGGTGGGGACCCATATTGACTACCATGAGGTCTTTTCTTGTAGCTGGTATATTCATAGGTTTTTCCTTAATTCATTCTTTCATGAATTTCTGAAAACGAAAAAGAGTTCATTCAAATTCAAGATCTAATAAATCAAATAATTAAAAATTCCTCTTCAAATTAACGAGTTTTTAATTCCCGAATATCCAACCGATTAATTAATTCTTTATAACCCATTTTATTTTTCTTTGACAAATAAGATAGCAGTCGTTGGCGTTTTCCCAGAATTTTACGTAGACCTCTCTGAGATAAATAGTCTTTTTTGTGTAATTGTAAATGTGAAGTAAGTCTTCGTATCCTATTGGTGAAACTAAATATTTGAAATTCAACAGATCCCCTGTTTTCTTCTTTTTCTTCTTGTGAAATAACGGAGATGAATGAATTTTTTACCATAAAATGAAACCCCCTCTTTTTTTAAGATATTTTTGTTGATAGATATATTTATTGATCAGTAATAATAATGTCACTCGTTTTAGTTTGGTATAGACAATAATCTGAATTTCGTTATAAATTTCGGATTTTTTTAAATCAAATTGAATCAATCCTATTTTAATTTTAAAATTCGATTTGAAAAGGTATACAAAAGGGTGGTTGTTTTCTGCACTCCCAAAAGACAAAAACTTCGTCCTCCAATCAGAAGGTTTTATTGATTCATTTCTAGATCGAATTGATAGGTCATTGAATTAGTATCATGTATCAGAATGGAATGTAAGACAATGGATGTGTGCACCTCTTTGTCGTCATAGACCCGCTGTGATATGGGATGGGAAATATAGCAAAAATGGACTAGTAATAAATTTTCAATCGCGGATACATATGTATCCTTACCATACCGAAACGACTGCCGTTATTGGTATCAAACCAATACCGATTCATACAAGCTAAATCTTCTAATCGATAATTGGGCCAAAGAAATAACTTTAATTTAATAAGTTTTTTTTTTAATCCTTTGCTTTTATCCAAACCCTGGCTGTTTACCTTATTCCCATTCCCCAATGCTGAATTTTTATGTATATCATTTCTATTCCTAGAATTGAAACAAATTAGAATTCTAAATTCTCTCCGAAGTCTGGGTGATAAAAGATTTTCAGGAACAAACAAATCATAATTATTTTTATCTCTATTTCCAGTCATCTTTTGATATTTGGTAATGACTTTGTCAGAATTCTTATCATCAGAATTCTTATCAACATGGTTTTTTTCTCGGTATTTTTGATTAATTTGGTGTTTACTTTGATGAACCAATGAAATACCAATGGTTTGATACATAATAAATTGTCCATCATTTTTTATAGATAGACGAAGCGGTTCAATAATAAAAATTCCTCTTTTGATCAATTCTGTAAGAGTTAAATTTTTCTGAATCATCAGAATATCCAGACTCATTTCTCCCCTTTGAATAGAGGATATAGTTATTTCTCTTGGATTTATCAGTCTAAGCAGGAGACAATATACTTTGATGTTATTGATTATTTTTTTATTTAAAATATCATCCCATCGCAATTGAAAATGCAAATACCTTTTTAGCAAGAAATAAAACTCCGCTTTTGTATTGTTCTTGTATTGCTTTTTATTTTTATCTTTTTTCATGTCCGAGCCCATATAATCTTCTTCAACATCTTTTTCTTGGTTTGAAAGAGCGGATTCAAGGTTTGCTTGGTCCGCGGATTCTTTTTGACCTTTATTTCGTTTTTTTAATTCAAGAGATTTTTTTTCATTGGAGGATATAAAAGGATCTCTTTTTTTATTTCCAGCGATGTTTTTGTTTTCAATATCAGTAGCGTTTTCATTTATATTAGAATCTAAAAGAAGTAGTTTTATTGGTATAATCCACGGTTTAGTTTTATACAAATTATAAAGTATCAAAAATTCTGGGAAGAACCAATGTTCAAGATTTGATATGGGACGATTTAATATTTCTTCATTCATTCCCATCCAATCCAAAAACCCTTTTTGATTGGATAGGTTGATTTCTTGATCTTGATGAATCGTGAGGTAAAAAGGATCTTTCTTTTTTATTTTATCAATTATTTGATAATTATTAAGCTTAGCCTTAGTAGATTTTTTATTACTGTCAGTATCAATATTGATCCAGGCTTCGATATCCACTTTCTTTCTAAGACAAAAATGGATAATTCTCCAATCAAAATATTTTCTATCCATATTTTTCTCGATATCTCTAATATCATCTTGTACTAGATCATTATTGATAGGGATAATAGGAAGACCTTCCATCATATTAAACAATTTTCGTTTATGTGTGTTGGAATTCGAAAAAACTTCTTGGTTATTTTTTACGTGAAATGGCGATTCATAAATTGAGGAGTACTTCGTATCTTCAGAATTAATAGATTTATATGCTAACCGATCATATCTATATTGTTTTTTAAAACTCTCCTTTTGATTCAGTAATGAAGCCTTTTCCGATTTTTTTTGTTTTTCGTAGTGAATAAATTTCATTTTTTTAGATGAATTGCATAAATCCTTATTTTGATTCATACAGTGTTGATTGAATCTATTTCGCCATTTTTGTGTTACTAGTCTAGACCATCTAATCTGAGATATATCATATTGATAATGATTCCTTAACCAATTTGTCCATTGATTCATTCCAGACTTCTGACGATTCTTATGTTTTAATTGAGAATGAAACAATTCTTGTGTTCCAACAAAAGAATCCTTTATTTCATTTTTAATAAAAAGGGCTGCTCCATTATATTGAAAGACAGATTTTAACTTATATAAATAGAAATTAATAAATTGGGTTTGTGAGAGTTTGTAAAACACATAGGCTTGTGAAAAGTAGGATAAGTCACAAAAATTATTTGAATTCTTATTACTAATATTAGTATTATAAAGTGCCTTTTTTAGAGTGGAAATAAAGTGAATTAAACTTTGATTTGTTTTATCAATTTTTTCTTGATTTGTTTCATTATTGGTAATGTATTTATTAATAATTTTTTTTATTGATTCAAGAAATGGTTGTGTATTGATCCTAGGAATATTAATGATCCACAGAAAGATATCTATGTATACCCTTTCAATGAAAATTATTAAAAAATAATGTGATTTGCGGATTAATCGAACATTTTTTCTTTTTAATATCTGCCAAATATTTTTTTGTGATTCCAACCTTTTATCATCATCACTTATTTTGATTTTGTTAGAACTAATATTTCGATCTGGAATTAGAAATCCCCCCCTTTTTTCATTTTTTATTTTTTCTATTTGATTTATGATTGTGTTTGTTCTAGCAGTTAGATCCTGCATTTTTTTTTCTGTCAATGAATAATTTGTCCAATCCCGAGGTATAGTTTGAATGGACGATTCATGAATCATCAAATTACTGATTATCGAATCTTTTTTAGTTTTACTCAATTCAAATTCATATACTTTTCTTTTTCTCAATCCAAACAGGAGAATTGGGTTTATTTTTGAGAGTTCTTTTTTTATTTCTTTTAAAAACTGAATGCTTTTAATGACCCATTTTTTTGTTTCTTTTGAAACATTTAGAAACATTTTTATTTTTTCTTTTAAAATTCTTAGAATTAGAAAGCATTTCTTTTTCAATTTTATAATTTTTATTTTGAGTTCTTTAAAAATGGGTTCAAAAAATGAAAGTTGTTTTCTGGGAGAATCAAAAGGGAATTCAGCTTCCATTCCAAAAATTGTTAAAAAACAAAAATCATTTTTGGAATCTTTCTTTTTCATTGGATCGTTATAAGGGGCTCGTAGGTTAGATCTGTGCCAAGG